GTTTTTAGCGTGGAAAGAATACCTTGGAAGTAAAAAAAAGGCGTTAACTACGAAAATAACAATGGAGGTTTTTCGCCTGTGATATTGTTTTTCCTAATAACGAAAAATCGAAGCTAAAAAGCTTTTTGTATTAATTACAGAAATTCGGAGAAGTGAAACATCATAGTATCCGTTAAATTATAATCAACCGAGATACTGTAAGTAGTGGTGAGCGAAAATGGTAATGGCAATAATTAAATAAATAAATAGTTTGAAATTTTCCGTAGAAGGTGTTAGTCCTGTAAAACTTTTGTTATTCAATTTTAACGTAAGATAAAACATGTTTATTTTGTCTGATGTAGGGGGACCACCCTCTAAGTCTAAATATTTTTGCTTACCGATAGTGAACAAGTACCGTGAGGGAAAGGTGAAATAGAAGTTTTGGCAGTGCAAAGAACTTGAAATTCCATGTTTGATTCGAAGTATTTACTTAAAAATACAACGATTTACTTTTTGTATAACGGGCAAGTGAATTTTGTTAAAAGGCAAGTTTAAATTTTTATAAATGAAGACATAGAAAACTCAAGTTGCGAATAGCATTTAAAGTCTTTTGTCAAAAACCCGAAACCGGCTGATCTAAACTTGAGCAGGCTGATATTGTAATGGAAACATTCTTTGAAGGGCCGAACCCGTGTATGTGGCAAAATACTGGGATGACTTTAGTTTAGGGGTGAAAGGCTAATCAAAGTCGGTTATAGCTGGATTTCCGCGAAATCTATTTAAGTAGAGCATTTTATTGTAAATAATTAAGGGTAGAGCACTATTATGATAGAGGAAATATAAATTATTTTACGAAATCATTTTAAACTTCGAATATTAATTAGTTAATTTAGAGTAGACAGAGTCAGAATGTAAAGATTCTGACTCAAAAGGGAAACAGCCCAGACTAAAAGTTAAGATCCAAAAAATAGTTTTAGTGATAAAGGTAGTTTTATTTTAAATACAACCAAAAGGTAGGCTTGGAAGCAGCCATTCTTTAAAGATAGCGTAAAAGCTCATTGGTCTAAAAATAAAATTCCGAAAATTCCGAGGGCTTAAAATTATTATCGAAACTTTAGATAATTTAAAATAATTTTAAATTATGGTAGCGGAACGTTCTGTAGTTTTATGAAAATTTAATTGTAAAATTTAAATTTAAAAATCAGAAGTGAGAATACTTGCATGAGTAGCATAAAACAATGTTAAAAACATTGTGGCCGAAAGTCTAAAGTTTTCGATCAAAAGTAAAACTGGTTCGATTTATAAACGGTCCCTAAGCTGTTTAATCCAAAGATTAAAGTAATGGGTAAAAATTAAATTGTAAGAAATAACTGACGAAAAATTCTCTTTATTTAAAAACCTATGTTATTTTAAGTAAATTACTTTTTCCAAGAAATAAGTTTTTTCATAAATACCGTACTTGAAACCGCCACAGGTAGACAGGTGTAGAACACTAAGGCTTTTGAGATAACCTTGTTGAAGGAACTCGGCAAATTGACTTCGTAACTTCGGGATAAGAAGTGAAATTATTTGCTTACGCAGATAGTTTTGGCGCATAATCGGGGGTAGCGACTGTTTACTAAAAACACAGGTCTCTGCTAACTTGTAAAAGGATGTATAGAGACTGACACCTGCCCAGTGCTGGTAAGGTAAACTTTTTTGTTCTGGCATAAAAGTGAAACCCCAGTAAACGGCGGCTGTAACTATGACGGTCCTAAGGTAGCGAAATTCCTTGTCGGGTAAGTTCCGACCCGCATGAATGGTGTAACGACTTCCCCACTGTCTCCAACAAGGACTCAGTGAAATTACATAAATCGTGAAGATGCGATTATTTTACAGTTAGACGGAAAGACCCCGTGCACCTTTACTATAAATAAATATTGTAAAATAAATTTTTTTGTGTAGTATAGGTGGAAACAAATGAAACCTTTTCGTTAGAAAATTGTTGATGTGTCAATGAAATACCACCCTAAAATTTTTATTTTTACTTATTAAATTAAAATTAAAACAGTGTTTATTTGGTAGTTTGACTGGGGCGGTCGCCTCCTAAAAAGTAACGGAGGCATACAAAGGTAAACTCATTTCTTAATAAAATTTAAAGAAAAAAGAATGTAATGGTATAAGTTTGCTTGACTGAAAGGATTACTTTCCAATCAGAGACGAAAGTCGGTCATAGTGATCCGATGATTCTATGTGGACAGATCATCGCGCAATGGATAAAAGGTACGCCGGGGATAACAGGCTAATGATTCTTTAGAGCTCTTATCGACGGACTCGTTTGGCACCTCGATGTCGACTCATCACATCCTGGAGCTGAAAAAGGTTCCAAGGGTTCGGCTGTTCGCCGATTAAAGTGGTACGTGAGTTGGGTTTAGAACGTCGTGAGACAGTTTGGTCCCTATCTTCTGTGAATGTTTGAAAACTGTAAGGTTTATACCCTAGTACGAGAGGACCGGGAAAACTTGACCTATGGTGTTTCGTCTGTTTTTTTCAAAGCAAGCCGAGTAGCTAAGTCAAGAAAAGATAATTGATCTAGTTGACAAAAAACTTTCCTGTAATAAAGTTTTCATAAAAAAGTAATAGAGTATTACTTTGATAGGCGAGAAGTGTACGAATTGTAAAATTTTTAGCTAACTCGTACTAATTTTTGCAAAAATAAAAATTTTTTAATGTATTCTTGTCAAATTTGGGTTAAATCAATCGATATTAAAAATATAAATTTATGGATAAAGTTATTACCTTTAAAATTTATTTTAAGTCCATTACCTGTTAAAGTAAAACGTTTTACTTTGTTACGTTCTCCTTTAGGTAATAAAAAATCTAAAGAGCAGTATCAGTTAGTTGAACACGGTATTTATTTATTAATATTTGATTCTAAAGCGTCTAATCTTTTATATTTTTTAGAAATTATTCGTAAAACAGTTAATGTTAAACTTAAAATTAAGTTTTTAAAAACTTAATTTTAAGTTTAACACTGTCTTTTTCGTCTAATGGTTAGGACGTTGTTTTTTCAAAGCAAAAATATGAGTTCAATTCTCATAAAAGATTGTTACTTTTTAAATTTTTTCAAAATTCTTGGGTTATAACTCAGTGGTAGAGTAAATGTCTTACAAACATAAGGTCAAGGGTTCAAATCCTTTTATCCCAAAAGTTTTAGAGACAATGTAATTTAACAATTAAAATAATTAAATTTTAAAAGTCAAAGATTCAAAGTTTTTTATTATTAGTGCAATTTTGGTGAAATTGGTAGACACGTTAGACTTAAAATCTATTTCTTTTATAGAGTATTGGTTCAAATCCAATAAATTGTAATAAGGCAAATGTAGCTTAGTTGGTTAAAGTATCAGGTTGTGATTCTGAAAATCGAGGGTTCAAATCCCTTTATTTGCCTTAGATTGGATAGTATAACGGATAATGCGATGGGTTGCAGTTTCATTAATGATGGTTCAAATCCGTCTCCAATCTTTTTTCTTAGTAGCTCAATCGGTAGAGCGAATGGCTGTTAACCATTAAGTTAAAGGTTCAAATCCTTTTTAAGAAGATATTAAAAAAACAAGTATATAGCTCAATTGGTAGAGCACGGGACTTTTAATCCAAAGGTTTCAAGTTCAAATCTTGATGTACTTATATTTTTTAGCGTTAAAAATTTTTTACATTAAAAAATATAAGTTTGAATAGCTCAGTTGGTAGAGCACAGGACTGAAAATCCTTGAGTCATTAGTTCAAATCTAATTTCAGACACTATTTTTTATGTTATCAAATTTTGTTAGTAAATTACGAAATAGTCAAATTGCAAAGCATATTACTGTTGTTGTTGAAAATAAAAAGTTTTATATAGAAATATTAAATATTTTGTGGGAGCATGGTTTTATTAAAGGTTATACAAAAATAAATGACAAAAATCTTTTAGTTTATTTACTTTATGAAGAAGGTACACCTTTAATAAAACGTTTTCAGACTATTTCTAAATCAACAAACCGTGTTTTTGTTTCTTGTTTAGAAATTTCTGCAATTTTATCAAATAATGGTCTTTTTATTATTTCTACTCCTTATGGTCTTATAGAAGGAAGTCAAGCAGTACATAAAAACATTGGTGGAGAAATACTTATTTATCTTGAATGAGTTTAGTAATTTTTCGTTTACCTTTAAATGTTAAATGTTTTTTTAGTTCAGGTAAAATTTATATTACTGGACCTCAAGGTGTTGTTTTATTAAATATTAATAATAATTTTGTTACAAAATCTGGAATATTAATATTTAATAAATCTTTAAGTCATACAGAAAATCTTTTAGTAAAACAAGCTTTATTAGGCGTTAGTACATCTTATACAACTGAATTAAAATTAAACGGAATAGGTTATCGTGTTGAAAAAAACAAAAATAAACTTTTAATAAAATTAGGTTATAGTCATTTAATAAAGTGTATTATACCAAATGATGTAATAGTAAAATGTTTAAAAAATAAAATACATTTACGGTCAGCTAATTTATTTATGTTAAAAATGTTTTCGAGTAAAATACGAAAATTTCGTTTTCCTAATCAATATAAAGGAAATGGTATTTTATATGAAAATGAAGTTATTATTAAAAAAGAAATTAAAAAAAATTAATGCGTTATTTTAAAAATAAAATAAAAGAAGAAAAAATAATATTTTTTCTTCTTAATCATAAAGCCTATTTAGGTCCAACAATAAAATTGTTGGATAAATCAGTGTTTTCTTTTTTTTTAGGAAAAAGAAATCAAAATAGTTACTACTCTGTTAATTCTTCATATATTTATATTAAAATAAGTTTAAAACTTCTATCTAAAATTGTTTCAAAAAAAGGAAAAATTTATTTAGTTGGAGGTACAATTCCTTTTGTTGCTTTATTATTATATTTATCAATACCAAAATACTTTTACGTTTATGTTTATCCTTGGAAATTTTCTCAAATAAAAAAAAGTAGTAAAATAGATTTTTTCATTTTACATGAAATATGTAAAAAATCTATTTTAGAATCAGAAAACAAAAATATACCTTTTATAGGAGTAAATTGTTTTGTGTCAAATAATGTTCCGTACCCGTTTCCAATTTCATTAGAAAACAATTTTTTAAAAAATTGGTATCTATATTGCATTATTTCTAGTTTTAAAAAAGGATTATATTATCAAAAAAAAAAAGTTCATGAAATTTAAATCTGTATATAAATCTTGTTTTTGGGCTAAAACAGATATTTGGGGAAATTTATTGGACAAAAAATTTTTAAAAGTTAAATGGGCTAAAATACTTAAAATTTTAGCTAATAAAAAAAAAAAACGTTATCAAAAATTTTGTAAAAATCATAACTTATTAAAACCAATTATGCGATCAAATCATATTTATAAATATCCTTATTGGTTTTTTAAAAATTCTTTATTAAATAAAACTTGCATTCGCCGTTTTTATGGAGATATAAATAGTAAAATTTTTAAAAATCTTTGTTTTAATAAAACCCCTAAATCACTAATTCAATTATTAGAATCACGATTAGATATTAATTTATATAGATTAGGATTTTTTAAATCTATTTTTAAAAGTCAACAAGCTATATTACATGGTAAAGTTTTTGTCAACAAAAAACTTGTGACGTTTGATCATTTTTTACTAAAACCCGGAGATTTAGTTGAATTTTGTCCTAAATTTAGAACAAGTGTACAAAAAGACATTTTAATAAGACGTAGTTGTATGTTTTATTCAAATCGTTTAAAATTAAAGCCGACTCCTTGGTATATTCATACAGATTATTCTAGTTTAAGTTTTATAGTATCTGGAAAAGTAAATTTATTATTGTTTTATCCTTTTAAAATTGAGTTTGATGAAGTTTTAAATTCATCAAAATATTTATATTAAATTTAAAAAATGAGTTCATTAATTATTTTATTAAATATTATAAGTTTAATTGTTCCTTTATTAATTGCTATTGCTTATTTTACTTTAGCAGAACGTAAAATTATGGCATCAATACAACGTAGACAAGGTCCAAATGTTGTAGGTTATATGGGATTGTTACAACCTTTAGCTGACGGACTTAAACTTTTTGTTAAAGAAACAATTTTACCAACAAATGCTAATATATTTCTTTTTGTATTTGCTCCAATTATTACTTTTGTATTAAGTTTAATTAATTGGGCTGTAATTCCTTTAGGTAATGGTCAAGTTATTTCGGATTTACATTTAGGTATTTTATATTCGTTGGCAATTTCTTCTTTGGGAGTTTATGGTATTCTTATATCAGGTTGGTCTAGTAATTCAAAATATGCTTTTTTAGGAAGTTTACGGTCTGCTGCACAAATGGTTTCGTATGAAATTCCTATGGGATTTGTTTTACTTACTGTTATACTTTGTGTAGGTTCTGGTAATTTTACAGAAATTGTTTTAGCTCAAAAAAATGTTTGGCTTTTGTTCCCTTTATTACCTTTAAGTATTTTATTTTTTATTTGCTGTCTTGCAGAAACAAATCGTCATCCATTTGATTTACCTGAAGCTGAAGCTGAATTAGTTTCAGGTTATAATGTTGAATATTCTGCTATGGGATTTGCTCTTTTTTTTTTAGGTGAGTACGGAAACATGCTTTTTATGAGCGCTTTTATCTCTACTTTGTTTCTAGGGGGTTGGTTGCCTTTTATGTATTTAAGTTTTATACCAGGCAGTCTTTGGTTAGGATTAAAAATTTGTATTTTTGTAGTGTTTTATATTTGGGCAAGAGCAATTTTACCTCGTTATCGTTATGATCAATTAATGGATTTAGGTTGGAAATGTTTTTTACCTTTATCTTTATCATTTTTACTTTTTATAGCAGGCATTCTTGTAAGCTTTGATTGGCTTCCTAATTAATTTTATTATTATATTTTTTGTCAATTATTAAAAATAATAATTGACTTTCATAAAACAAAACTAATAATAAAATTAATAACAGTTGGCATGTTATATCTGATGGTGTTAATAATGTAGATATTATTATTATTATTACATAAAACACTTTTCGATATTTTATTATAATATTTATATTTGTGTTTATTAATAAAATTTTACTAAAAATTACAATGGGTCCTATAAAACTAATTATAATACCTATATTTTGTACATAACTTAAATAATTTTGTAATTGCAGTTCAAAAATTAACTGTGTTGAATTAAAATTTTTAGTAAAATTTAAAAAAAATTCCCAAGTAATTTGAATAACTGTAGGGTACAATATACAATATAAATAAAAATAACAAAAAATTAAGGTTAATAAATAACAAAAAATTAAATTTGCTTCAAAAACATAAAATCCAGGTTTAAAAAAAAGATACATTTGTATTAAAAATAATAATATTGCAATTAATGAAGTAAAAGTAAAACATAAATATAAATAAACTTTAAAAATTTCTGTTATTTCTGTACTTATAAAATGTGATATTCCTGTAGGTAGTAATAAATAAAGTAGTGTTTGTTTGTAGTAATAACTTAGTAAAAAAATTAAACAAGCACCAACTAAAACATAAATTATACGATAGTTTAATTCTTGTAAGTAAAAAAAAGATGTTTTAATTTTTAGTAACATTTTTAATTTTTTGTTATTTTATTAATAAAGAAAGATAGTTCAATTGGTAGAAACTTGGTCTCCAAAACCAAAAGTTAAGGGTTCAAGTCCCTTTCTTTCTGTATTTTTGTAAAATTTTTTTTTATATTATTTGATAGTTTAGATAAATCTGTTATTAATAGTATTATTAATATAAATAATATTAAAAGTTTAGATAAATTTAATTTCATGTTCGGTTTATAGTTTAATTGGTAAAACATAGTTCTCATGAAACTACAATTGTAGGTTCAAATCCTACTGTGCCGAAAAACAATGATGATGAAGTTTCGTCAAGTTGGTAAGACATTCGTTTTTGGTGCGAAAATCAAAGGTTCGAATCCTTTAACTTCAGTATACCAAGATGGTGAAATTGGTAGACACGTTGGGTTTAGATTCCAGTTTTTAGTAAGTAAGGGTTCAAGTCCCTTTCTTGGTAAAATTATGTCTACGATTAATCAATTAAGTAAAAATTTTCGAAGTAAAAAAAAACGAAAAATTAAAAGTCCAAGTTTATTTAAATGTCCACAAAAACGTGGAATTTGTTTAAAATTATTTATTCGAACACCTAAAAAACCTAATTCAGCTAAACGTAAAGTAAGTCAATTACGTTTATCTAATAAAACCAAAATAACAGCTTATATTCCAGGTCAAATACATCAATTACAAGAACATTCGAATGTTCTTGTTAAAGGAGGTCGCATTCCAGATTTACCTGGAGTTAAATATCGTTTAATACGCAATAAAATGGATTTAGATTCTTTAATAGGTCGTATTACAAGCAGATCTAAATATGGAACTAAAAAACCAAAATTATAACAGTTCTTTAAATCAGTTTAAGTTAGATCCGTTAATTAAAAAAGTAGTTAATTTGTTAATGAAAGATGGAAAAAAATCGAAATCAGAAAAAATTTTATATAAAATTTTTTTTTCTATTCAAAATAATTTTCCGGGTGAAGTATTAAATATTTTTTATCTTGCTGTATTTAATACTCAATTATTAATTAATGTTCGTTCCAAATTAAAAGGTAAAAAACATCGTCGTTTTAAAAACAAAGAATTTTTTGTACCTTATTTTGTTTCTACTGAACAGAGTCAAACTTTAGCTATAAGAGCAATTTTTTTAGAAACTAAAAAAATTGCTGCATCTTTTGATTTATCTATTTGGGATAAACTAGCTCAGGAATTAGTAAATACTGCTTTATTTAATAGTGATTTGTTAAATAAGCGTTATAAATTTCATATTTTATCAAATTTAAATAAACGTTATTACCGTTTTCGTTGGAAACGAAAACTTCTTTTTAAACAGAAGTTTTCTGTTTAATTTTTTTATAAAAAATACAAACAATGCCTATTATTTTACTTTTTTATATAACTTCTTTTACATTTTTTATTGGTGTTTGTGGTGTTGTATTAAATAGAACAAATATACTTGCAGTTTTAATGTCTTTAGAAATTGCATTATTTTCTGTTAGTTTAAATTTTCTTATTGCATCTGTTTATTTAGATGATACAATTGGCCAAATTTTTGCTTTATTCGTTTTAACAGTTGCTGCATGTGAATCTTCAATTGGTTTAGCAATTATATTAATTTATTATAGAGTTCGAGGCAGTGTTAGAATTGATCAAGCTTGTTTATTAAAATCATAATTAAAACTTCTATAGTGAAATTGGTAAACACGTTAGATTCAAAATCTTTTATCAAATCAATGATATACTGGTTCAATTCCGGTTAGAAGTAAACTTAATGATTAAATCACAATCTTTACTTAAAATAGTAGATAATTCTGGGGCAAAAAATGTAAAATGTATAAAAGTTAAAAATAAATCTCATCATAAAGCTGCCAGTTTAGGAGATATTATTGTTGTATCTATACAAACTTTAAAACAACAATATAAAAGTTCTGTTAAAATAAATAAATCTGAAATTTATAAAGCTGTTGTTGTTCAAACAAAATCTTTTTCAAAACAGATTGATGGTAGATTAATTCGTTTTGGAATTAATTCAGCAGTGCTTATAAATTCTAAAAAAAAAATAATTGGTACTAGAATTTCAACAGTATTACCTCGTCAATTGCGTAAATCAAAATGGTCAAAATTAGGTGTTTTATCAAAAGGTTTTATTTAATTAATATGTGGAATCCTGTAAAATTACATTATCAAACAATTGTTCAACAAGATTTAATTTTAATGTCTCAAATTTCTGGAGTGTTTAAAATACCTAAGTTGATCAAAATGACTATTCTTGTTATGCATAACAAGAATAGTCATTTTGATCAACTTAAAGGCATTTTATCTACAGCTGTTGCTGTTAGTTATATTAGTTATCAAAAACCTTTTTTTATTGTGCAAAGTAAAAAAAATTTAAAAAAAATTGTTGGTTGTAAAGTTACAATACGAAAAAAAAAATATGTATTTTTTTTTTTTTTTTTACTTTTAATTGAAATTTTTCCTAAGATTTCACAGTTTAAAGGATTTTTTAAATCAATACCTTTTGGCTTGTTTAATTTTAATATAAAAAATTTTTATTTGTTTAAAAATTTTTTACATTTGTTTTTTATAATTGATAACTTAAAAGTATTAAATTGTCAATTACATTTTAATTCAAAAGATGAAATTAATAATTTAATACTAAGCAAATCTTTATTAATTTGTTTTAAATAAAATGTGAAAATAACTCAAAGGTAGAGTATAAACTTGCCAAGTTTAAAGTTGAGGGTTCAAATCCCTTTTTTCACTATTAATTTTATAAATTTTTCTTAAAGATTTTTTATGTTAGTTCAAGCTGCTAAAATCTTAGGAGCTGGTCTAGCTACTATCGGTTTAGCTGGAACAGGAGTGGGTATTGGAACAGTATTTGCGGCTTTAGTTTTAGGCACATCACGAAATCCTTCTCTGAAAGATGAATTATTTAGATATGCTATTTTGGGTTTTGCTCTTACAGAAGCGATAGCATTGTTTGCTTTAATGATGGCTTTTTTAATTCTTTTTGCTGTTTAAATTTAATATTTACTAAAAAATAACATTTAAGAGACTTTAATCTTTTTGTATTTTTTTAATAAATGCAAAAAATATAAATTATAATTTGTTTTTATTAGTTTTGTTGTATTGTTGGAATACCAATTATTATTATAAAATAAACCAATAATTTGAATATTGTTATTTTTAATAAATCTTTTTAAAAAATCATTATTAGTATTAATTAATTGTAATAAAGGTCCGCCTTTTATTATTGTAAAAGGTAAATTATTTGATGTTAAATTTTTTATAAAAAACTTATACTTGTAGTTATACAAATAAGATTGCACAATTATATAATTTGAATTTTTTAATAACAATTTTTTTTTTTGTAAATATATTTTTTTTAAATTAGTCATCAGAATGTTTAATTTTAAGAGATATCGGTAATTTAGTTGAACCAGCTTTTAAAGCAGAGATACTTTCTTTGGATGAAATTCCAATTAATTTAAAAATAGTTTTTCCTGCTTTTATTTTACTTAAAAAATCATTTGTAATTTTTCCTTTTCCTTTTCCCATTCTAGCACCTGTTGATTTTTTAGTAGTATTTATATTAAAAAATGCTAAATTGTATAATAATCCTTTTCGTTTTAAACATCGACGTATAGTTTGTCTAGCAGATTCAATTTGTCGGTTATTTAAATAACCAGATTTTTTTGCAACTAGTTTAAAAGAAGATTTAAATTTAATAGTTTCTAAACTAGATTTTAATTTTGGCAAATATCTTGTTTTAAAATGTTTATTCTTTTTAAAAATCATTATTATAACTTATTTTTAATTATATATCCAAACAGTTATACCTACGGCTCCTAATTTAGTTTGTGCTTGCTCGTATTTAGTTTGAATTAAAGCTTCAAATTTGTTAAAAGTCATAAGACCTTTTTGATATTTCCAAATTTTACTACGTCCTTTTGGTTTGTGCCCAAATCTGCCTTTTATTTGTATTTTTATTCCTTTAATGTTTTTTTTATAATTATATATAATTTCTATACTTTGTTTTATAAATTGTAAAAAATCCAAATGTTTAAATTTTTTATTGTGTGTTCGTATATTATTTTTAATATAATCAGTTAAAACACTGGCAGACATTTTTCCTTGCAATGTTTGATTTATAAGTTGTATTCCATGTTTAATAAAATTATAATTAAGTTTTTTTGTGTAAATTAATATTTTTTGTCTTACTTTTAAAGGTATATTATAAATATATATTTTTGTTCGATTGATATTAAATAAAATTTTTTTAAAACCAGTATATTTTTGTATTAAATATAAAGAGTAAAAAAATCGTTTTTGTATTAAATTCCAAGAATTATTATTATAATGACAATTAACATTAACAATATGTATTAACTCAATATTTATTAATATTATTTCATGTGAAACTTGTGTATTAATTTTATTTAAAAAAATGTTGCTTTTTTTACAGCAAGCTTTAATTAATTTTTGTGCGTTAAACACAATGTAATTTATTTTAGCTTGATTTTTAAAAGAATCATTTTTAAAATTTTTTTTATTATTTTTAAGATTTAAAAAGTTTGCTTTTTTTCTCATAATTTGTTTTTTTTAACAAAAGATTTTTTTGTTCTTGTTGGAGAAAATTCTCCTAATTTATGTCCTACCATTTCAGGTTTTATTTGACATTTAATTATATTTTTTCCATTGTAAACTTTTAAGCTTTTTCCAACAAATGCAGGATAAATAGTAGATCGACGTGAAAAAATAATAGAATTTTGAGAAGATGATTTTAAAAGTTTAAATAAACTTTTATCAATAAAAGGTAATTTCCATTTAGATCGACTCATTTTATTTAGTTTTAACTTTTTCCCCAAGGTGTTACTGAAGGTCGACCTCCTGAAGTTTTACCTTCTCCACCTCCATGTGGATGATCTACTGGATTCATAGCTACACCACGTACTTTTGGACGTCTTCCTAACCAACGGGATTGTCCACTTTTATACAATTTTTTATTTTGATTTAAATTATTTATTGTTCCTAAAGAAGCTAATGTTTCTGTGTTAAACCATTTTAAACTTCCAGATTTTAATTGCACACATGCACGTAATAATGTTTTTTTAATTAATCGTCCAAAAGCACCAGGAGCTCGCAAAAATTTTCCGCGAGCTCCTGGTATAGCACTTATATTGTGGATGATTGAACCTGTTGTTATGTATTTAAGTTTTAAACTATGTCCATTTATTTTGGATTTTGAGTTTGATCGTATAACGTCACCGATTTTTAATTGTGTTGGTGCTAAAATATACTTGTATATTTTTATGTCAGGATTAAAAATTCTTGCTATAGAAGCTTTTCGATTTGGATCATATTCTATTTTTGTTACGATTCCATTAGTATTTTTTCTTTGTAAATCAAGATTTCTATATAATCGTTTATGTTGTCCTCCTCTATGCCACATTGTGATATGACCTGTGTTATTTCGTCCGTTAAAACGTTTATAAGCAAAAGTAAGACTTTTAAGTGGTTTTGTTTTATTATTTATACACATATATTAAAAAATTTTTATGTCTTATATTGTCGGTACATATATATTTCCTCAAAAAGCTATACTTTTTTCTCTTTGCAAAATTTATGGAATTAATTTATCTAAATCAAAAGCTTTTTGTAAAAAAATAGGATTAGGTTTAGATTGTAAAAGTTCAGATTTAACAATATTTCAAGTTAAACGATTAGAAAATTTAATAGAATCATCATCTATTTTATTAAATGATGATCTTCGTCGTTTTAACAAAGAAAAGATTTATCGCTTATATTCTATTTTATCTTACCGAGGTTTACGTCATCGTAAAGGTTTGCCTGTGCGGGGACAAAGAACACATACTAACAGCAAACGTCGACCTGTTATTATTAAATAAATGGATGTTAAAAAAAAAGCTATTCTTTATTTAAAGTGTACAAAACGAAATTCGTTTTGTACACTTGTAGATTTTTCAGATTTAAAAATTAAATTTAGTTGTTCTGTTGGGATTATGAAAAATAAAAAAAATAATTATTTAAATGTTAAACTTTTAGCAGAAAAGTTTGTTCAAAAAATAATTATTTTAGGATATAACGAAGTTTCTATTATTTTGTTAGGTTTAGGTTTAGGACGAATAGTGATATTAAATAGTATTCGTGAATCAAATCTAAACTTAGATTTGATTCACGATTATACTTCTGGTATTCATAATGGATGTCGTCCTTCTAAAATTAAACGTAAAAAACATAAAAGTAAAATAAGTTTTAAAATAAAAAAACTTTTAAATCCTTAACATTTAAAATTTAAGTAAAAATGAAGAAATTGCTGAGTGGTTAAAAGCGGTAGACTGTAAATCTATTAAATTATTGTTTGTCGTAGGTTCAAATCCTACTTTCTTCTTTATTAACGATAAACGATATTTAATGAAAACTAAAATAAATCATCATCATCCTTTTCATTTAGTTGATCCAAGTCCTTGGCCTATTGTAGCTTCTATTGGAGCATTAAGTTTAACTTTTGGTGGAGCTATGTTTATGCACAATTATTCTAATGGGACTTATTTATTAATTTTGGGTATAATTACAATTTTATATGTCATGATAACTTGGTGGCGAGATATTATTAGAGAAGCTTCATTCGAAGGTCAGCACACTTTTGCTGTTCAAAAAGGATTACGCTTAGGCATGATTCTGTTTATAGTTTCAGAAATAATGTTTTTTTTTGCTTTTTTTTGGGCTTTTTTTACTTCTTCTTTAGCCCCGGTTTTTAATATTGGTGGTATTTGGCCTCCTTCAAACATTGTTGTTATTAGTCCTTGGGGAGTTCCTTTGCTTAATACAATAATTTTGTTGTCATCTGGTGCTACTGTTACTTGGGCGCATCATGCTATTGTCGGTGGATTAAAAAACGAAGCTCAAATGTCGCTTTATTTAACCATAACTCTTGCTATTTATTTTACAGCTTTTCAAATGTTAGAATATATTGAAGCTCCTTTTTCTATTTCAGATGGGATTTATGGTTCTACTTTTTTTATGACAACAGGTTTTCATGGTTTTCATGTTTTAATAGGTACAATTTTTTTATGTGTTTGTTGTGTTCGTTTATATTTTGATCATTTTAGTCGTAATCATCATTTTGGATTTGAAGCAGCTATTTGGTATTGGCATTTTGTAGATGTTGTTTGGTTATTTTTATTTTTAGGTATTTATTGGTGGGGGGCATAACATTAATTTTTAGTTTATGGTTTTATTTAGTCCATTAGAACAATTTTCTATTTTTCCTATTTTAAGTTTTAGTGTTTTATTCATAGATATTTCTATTACAAATGCAAGTATAACATCGTTTATTGCATTAAGTAGTTTTTTTTTTGTATACTATTTTTTAACTCTTTTTAATTTAACTATTGTTCCTTTGCGTTGGCAGCTTGTCTTTGAAAATTTATATGAAACTACAACTAATTTAGTTTGTGATAACGTAGGATTTCAAGGTCAGAAATATTTTCCTTTTATATTTACATTATTTTTTTTTATTTTGATCTCAAACTTATCTGGTTTAGCACCGTATTCATTTACTACAACAAGTCATTTAATTCAAACGTTATTTTTAGCGTATACTGTTTTTATTGGAGTAATAATTATCTGTATAAAAATCCACGGCTTTCATATGTTAAGTTTATTTTTACCTGGTGGAACTTCTTTATTTTTAGCTTTTTTATTAGTTCCTATTGAAATTATATCTTATATATTTAAACCAATAAGTTTAGGAATTCGTTTGTTTGCAAACATGATGGCTGGACATACATTATTAAAAGTTATTGTAGGTTTTGCTTGGGCTATGATAAATACCGGAGGAATTTTATTAATAATGCATGTAATTCCTTTATTTGTTTTAGTAATTTTATTTGGTTTAGAGTTAGCTGTATCGTTAATTCAAGCTTATGTTTTTACAGTATTAAGTTGTATTTATATAAATGACGCTTTAGTGTTACATTAAAAGTTAAAGCATTCTTAGCTTAATGGATTAAGTAATGGTTTTCTAAACCGGTGATAATAGGTTCGAATCCTATAGAATGTAAGTAAAATAATGAATAAAATAAATTTTTTATTATTTCAATTAGATGTTATTTCATTATTTCCTGAAATATTTTTAGCATTTTCTTTTTTAATTATCTTATTATATGGATGTTTTCAAGTTGTTATAGCTACAAAGCTTTATACTTATTTAAATCCCATAATTGCTCGTTTAACATTAATATCTTTAATTTTGAGTTTAATATTGCTTTGCAATAATCCAGTGATAATTTTTCAGACTATCTGGAATGGTACTTTTGTAATTGATGATTCTTCTGTAATACTTAAAATAATAGTTATTTTAAGTATTATTTTTTGTTTATTATTAGTAGAAGATTATTTATTTTTAGCAAAAATACGCCCTTATGAGATTTTTGTTTTTTTTATAGGCATTGCTTTAAGTTTGTTTTTATTAATTTCTTCGTATGATTTATTATCTATTTATTTAAACTTAGAATTTTTGTCTTTAATTTTTTATATTCTAGCTGCATGGAAAAAATCTTCTAGTTTTTCTGCAGAAGCTGGCCTAAAATATTTTATATTAGGATCATTAGCGTCTATTTTTTTTTTGTTTGGTGCCTCTTTTATATATCTTGCTACGGGTACAACAAATTTAGGAGCATTAGCTCTTATTTTTGATAAGTTAAATGCTTTTTCTATAATAATAGGACTAGGTTTAACTTGTTTAGTATCTTCTTTATTATTTAAATTAGGTTGTGCACCTTATCATATGTGGGTGATTGATATTTATGAAGGTTCGCCAACGATCGTTGGTTTAACATTTGCTTCAGTACCTAAAATTGCTTTAATTTCTGTAATTTTAAAACTGGTTTTTATAAGTTCATGGAATTTTTTTTATGATCTTTGGGAAAATTTATTTTTAAGTTGTGCGTTATTAAGTCTTTTTTTTGGTTCTTTAGGGGGTTTAGGAGAAATCAAATTAAAACGTGTTTTAGGTTATAGTGCAATAGGACATATAGGATTTGTTTGTTTAGGTTTAGCCTGTGGTAATTTAGAAGGTATTCATTCTGTTTTTATGTATATTTTTATATATATTTTAACTTCTATTTATATGTGGGCATATTTATTATATTTAAAACCAACTAAAAAAAAACTTTTATCTTTAGTAGATTCTGTTGGTCTAATGCGATCAAATCCGATTTTAGCTTTTATAACTTGTTTAATGTTTTTTTCTTTAGCAGGAATACCACCGTTTGGTGGGTTTTTTGCTAAAATGTTAGTATTTTTAGCTCTTATTGATAGTTATTTTTTTATTGTTTGTATTTTAGCTATTTTTGCAAGTGTAATTTCAGCTTTTTATTATGTTAGACTAATTAAAATACTGTACTTTGAAAAAAGTAAAACTTGGATACATTTTTATTCATTAACTAAAACACATGCATTTGTTTTGTCTTTGGTGTCTTTTATTACTTTATTTTTTGTATGCAATCCAAACATATTTTATTTAATAGCTTATAAATTAAGTTTATCTTTTTTTATTTAATTGTACTATAAATTAAAGTATTTTAAAAATAATAATGTTGTTAAATTTAAATGTTTATAATACATATTATTCTTGGTGTTCTCGATGGTTGTTTTCTACTAATCATAAAGATATAGGAACCTTATATTTAATTTTTGGTGGTTTTTCTGGTATTTTAGGAACAGGAATGTCTGTTCTTATTCGTTTGCAATTGGCTAGTCCAGGTAATCATTTTTTATCAGGAAATTATCAATTATATAATGTAATAGTTACAGCACATGCTTTTTTAATGATTTTTTTTATGGTTATGCCTATTTTAATTGGTGGTTTTGGAAATTGGTTTGTTCCACTTATGATTGGTGCTCCAGATATGGCCTTTCCTCGAATGAATAATATTAGTTTTTGGTTACTACCTCCATCATTGATTTTACTTTTAGCTTCTTCTCTTGTAGAAGCCGGAGTTGGAACAGGATGGACTGTTTATCCACCACTTAGTAGTATTCAAGCACATTCTGGTCCTTCTGTTGATTTAGCTATTTTTAGTTTACATTTGTCTGGTGCAGCTTCTATTTTAGGTGCAATTAATTTTATAACAACAATTTATAATATGCGAGCTCCTGGTATGGGTATGCATCGTTTACCATTGTTTGTTTGGTCTATTTTTATTACTGCTTTTTTATTATTATTATCATTACCTGTATTAGCCGGTGGTATAACTATGCTATTAACAGATCGTAATTTTAATACTACATTTTTTGATCCTGCAGGCGGAGGTGATCCTGTTTTATTCCAACATTTATTTTGGTTTTTTGGTCATCCTGAAGTTTATATTTTAATTTTACCTGGTTTTGGTATTATTAGCCATATATTATCACATTTTTCTGGTAAATCTGTGTTTGGGTATTTAGGGATGGTTTATGCTATGTTATCTATCGGTATTTTAGGTTTTATAGTATGGGCTCATCATATGTTTACAGTTGGTTTAGATATTGATACAAGAGCTTATTTCACAGCAGCTACTATGATTATTGCTGTTCCTACTGGTATTAAAATTTTTAGTTGGATCGCCACTATGTGGGGAGGTTCTATTTCTTTTAAAACGCCTGTTTTATTTTCTATAGGCTTTTTATTTTTATTTACTGTTGGAGGATTAACAGGAGTTGTTTTAGCAAATTCTGGAGTTGATATTGCTCTTCATGATACTTATTATGTTGTTGCACATTTTCATTACGTTTTATCTATGGGTGCTGCATTTACAATGTTTGCGGCATTTTATTTTTGGATTAAAAAAATTACAGGTTTAAATTATCCAGAAATTTTAGGAAAAATACATTTTTGGTTGATGTTTTTAGGGGTAAATTTAACTTTTTTTCCTATGCATTTTTTAGGTTTAGCTGGAATGCCTCGTCGTATACCTGATTATCCTGATGCATATTATGGTTGGAATGCAGTTGCATCGTTTGGATCTATATTATCGGCGATTGCTTCATTGTTATTTTTTTACATTGTTTACATTACTCTAACTGAAAGTAAACAATAGAATTAATTTTTTTAATTACAAAAAAGAGTCTGTAACTCAAAGGTAGAGTGTACGCCTGATAAGCGTAAAGATAATCGTTCGATTCGATTTAGACTTATCCAATATTTATTTATTTTAATAAATACATGCCACAATTTGATATTTCAAGTTTTTTTAATCAAGTTTTCTGGTTATTTTTATTTTTTTTTTTATTATATTTTTTAATTATTAGTTTTTTACTACCAGATATTGTCTCTGTTATAAAAAGTCGTTATAAAAAAGAAAAGGTTGAATTCAACCTTTTCTTTTTTAAAGTTTTTGTGTTTAATCAAACCAAAATTTCAATTTATACTAATCAAAAATTATCGCTTTTAAAAAGTGATTTTAAATTTCATTCTGCATTGTAAGTTATGCATAAATTATTAAATTATTCTTTTATTGCGTATGTTAACAAATTAACAAAACTTTTACCTATATCTGTATGTAAAGTAATAAATCAAGAAATGTTAATTAGTGTAACTAAAGATTATTTATTTTTTACTTTGTTATTTTTACATCATCATACTAATAGTAATTTTCAACTTTTAACTTGTATTTCTGGGGTAGATTATCCTGAAAGATTAAATCGTTTTGAAATTGTGTATGAGTTATTAAGTATTAGTTATAATTGTCGAATTAGAATAAAAACTTTTACTAATGAAATAAATCCTATTTTTTCTATTGTTACTTTATTTCCTTGTGCTAATTGGTGGGAACGCGAAATTTGGGATTTGTTTGGAATTTTTTTTTTGACTCATCCAGATTTACGTAGAATTTTGACAGATTATGGTTTTGAAGGTCATCCTTTGCGTAAGGATTTTCCTTTAAGTGGATTTTTTGAGCTTCGTTATGATGAAGCTCAAAAAATCGTTGTATGCGAATTAATAGAACTTAATCAAGAATTTCGCACTTTCAATTTTCATATACCTTGGTCAAATAAAAATAATAAATAAAAAATGTCAAGATGGAATGTAAATACTTTAATTGCATGGATAGATTCTCATATAATTGATTATCCAACAGCTATAAATTTAAATTATAATTGGAGTTTTGGTTCTGCAGCTGGATTTTGTTTGTCTATTCAAATTCTTAGTGGTGCTTTTTTAGCTATGCATTATGTTAGTGATACTCATTATGCTTTTGCTAGTATAGAACATATTATGCGTGATGTTGATAGTGGATGGTTAATTAGATATTTACATGCGAATGGTGCTTCTTTTTTTTTTATTGTTGTTTATGCTCATATATTTCGGGGACTTTATTATGGATCTTTTATAAAACCACGACAGTCTTTATGGTGGTCTGGAACTGTTATTTATGTATTAATGATGGCGACAGCTTTTATCGGATACGTGTTACCTTGGGGTCAAATGAGTTTTTGGGGAGTTACAGTAATTACAAATTTGTTTACTGTTATTCCTGTAGTAGGTAAAGATATAGTAATGTGGATTTGGGGTGGTTATACTGTAGGTAATCCAACTCTTAATAGATTTTTTAGTTTACATTACATTTTACCTTTTTTAATTGTCGGTGTAGTATTTGTTCATTTGGGATTATTACATAAAGATGGTTCTAACAATCCTTTAGGGATTAAAACAAAACTAGCTAATATAAATTTCTATCCGTATTTTTATGTAAAAGATTTAGTAAGTTTTTTTGTTTTAATGTCTATTTTGTCTGTTTTTATATTTTATTATCCAAATATGTTAGGACATCCAGATAATTATATAGAAGCAGATCCTTATGGTACTCCAGCGCACATAGTCCCAGAATGGTATTTTTTACCATTTTACGCTATTTTACGGATAATCCCCAATAAAGTTGCAGGTATACTAGCAATGGGCGCAGCAATTTTATTTTTATTTATTTATCCTTTATTAAACACCTCATTAATCCGTAGTGGTAATTTTAGACCAATTTATGCTATTGCATTTTGGATTTTTGTTGGTAACTTTGTTCTTTTAGCTTGGTCTGGAACTACACCAGTAGACGATTATTATTTACCTTTTGGTATATTTGCGTCGTGTTATTATTTTTTTTTCTTTTTAGCCGCAGGTGTTTTTATTGGGTGGATTGAAAATTATTTAAGTTTTTATAAATTGGAAAATGACTAAAAAACAAAATAATTATATTATTTTGTCTAATGGTAGTTTAGTTTTTATTAAAATTCCTTATTTTAAATCATTTTCTAAACATGTATTTTTAGATTGTAACAATCATCCCATTTGGTTAGATAATAAAAATTCATTAAATTATAAAAAAGAAGTGCATGATTTTATTAAACAATTTAATTTTAAAACAACAAGTTTTTAAAAATTTTTTTTATTTTATTATTATATATGTATTTTTTTTTAAAAAGATTTCAGCAGACGCCGCTCACTCGTGGCAGTTAGGTTTTCAGGATCCAGCAACCCCTGTTATGGAGGGAATAATTTATTTTAATAATCAATTAATGTTTGTTATGATTTTAATCGCTTGTTTTGTTGGATGGATGTTGTATCGTTCTTTATATCTTTTTTCTGAGGAAAAAAAAGATATATTTATTCCTGAAAATTTTACTCATTCGACTTTATTAGAAATTGTTTGGACAATTAGCCCAGCACTAATTTTAATGTTAATAGGTTTACCTTCTTTTGCTTTATTATATTCTATGGACGAAATAATAGATCCATCTATAACTTTAAAAGTTATAGGACATCAATGGTACTGGTCCTATGAGTATTCTGATTATATTAATCATACAAGCGAAATTTTGTCAAAAAAAATTACTGAAATAAAAAGTATAAATTTTGATTCTTATATGATACCAGAAGAAGAATTGAATATACCTAAACCATATACAACAGGAAAAGCAGGAAAAGTGTTTCGATTGTTAGAAGTTGATAATCGTGTAATTTTACCGATTAACACACATATAAGAGTTCTTATTACTAGTTCAGATGTTTTGCATTCTTGGGCTATTCCTAGTCTTGGTGTTAAAGTAGATTCATGTCCTGGTCGATTAAATCAAGTTAATTTATTTGTTAAACGTTTAGGTGTTTTTTATGGTCAATGTAGTGAAATTTGTGGAGTAAATCATGGATTTATGCCTATAGTTATAGAATCTGTGAATTTAGAAAAGTATGTAACATGGATTGGTAAACGTCTTGAAATTTAATTTTTTTTAATGCTTTTAATTTTTTTATTATTTACACTTTTAGGGGGAATTTTATTGTTAATATTTATTCCTTCAAATAAAAATTTATTTTTGAAGCAGACTGCTTTTAGTACGTCATCATTAGCATTTGTTATTTCGTTATTAATTTGGGTTGGTTTTGATCAATCTACATCAAAATTTCAGTACATCATTAATATAAATTGGTTATCTATAGCTAATGTTAATTTAACTTTAGGAGTAGATGGTATATCCTTATTTTTTGTTATTTTTACTACTTTAATTTTTTCAATTTGTTTAGTAGCTTCTTGGTTTTCTATACAAAAAAATCTTAAGATTTTTTTGCTTAGTTTTTTAATCATGGAATTAATTATTATTTTAATTTTTACTAGTTTAGACTTAATTTTTTTTTATATTTTTTTTGAAACAATATTAATACCTATGTTTTTAGTTATTGGTATTTGGGGATCTCGTGAACGAAAAATTCGTGCCGCATATCTTTTTTTTTTTTATACTTTTACTGGTTCACTTTTGATGCTTATAGCAATAGTGTATATATATCATTTTGTTGGCACTACAAATTATGAAGTATTAAGCACTATACACTTTTCTGAATATAGTCAAAAATGGCTATGGTTAGCATTTTTTGCATCATTTGCTATTAAAGTACCAATGTTACCCTTTCATATATGGTTACCTGAAGCACATGTAGAAGCTCCTACTGCGGGTTCAGTTATATTGGCTGGTCTTTTGTTAAAATTAGGGTTTTATGGATTTGTACGTTTTTCTTTAGGTTTGCTCCCTATGGCTTCGATATATTTTACACCTTTTATTTTTAGTTTAAGTATTTTAGGTATAATTTATACATCGCTAACAGCTATTCGTCAAACTGATTTAAAACGATTAATAGCTTATACTTCAGTAGCACATATGAATCTTATTGTGATTGGTTTATTTACAAATACAATTATTGGAGTTGAATCAGCTTTATTACAAGGTTTAAGTCATGGTTTTGTTTCTTCTGCTCTTTTTTTAATTATTGGAGTTTTATACGATCGTTGGCATAGTCGTGTTATTAAATATTATAGTGGTTTAGTTCATATTATGCCAATATTTATAAGTATTTTTTTTTTTTTTACTTTAGCAAATTTAGGTTTACCAGGAACATCAAATTTTGTTGGAGAATTTCTTTTGCTGATATCTATATTTGATATAAATAGTACAACTTGTTTTTTTGCTGCTTTTTCTATGATTTTAGGTGGTGCTTATTCTTTATGGTTGTTTAATCGTGTTGCTTACGGTAATATAAAATTAATAAGTTTAGATATAAATTTACGTGAATTTATATTTTTTTTACCTTTAATTTTTGGTACGTTAATTATGGGTATTTATCCTAATATATTTTTAAAATTAATGCATGCTAGCATTTCAAATTTAGTTGTTAGTTAATTTTTTATCTTTTAAATCTAATGGCAAGATATTATCTTTAAATAATTTAAAGATAAAATTTAGGTTCAAATCCTAAAAAAGATTTAAATGTATTTAAATATTATAATATTTCCTCTTTTTGGTTCTATAATTGCTGGATTTTTTGGTCGATTTTTAAGCGGAAAAGGCGCAGGTATCATTACTATTTTTTCAGTTACTTTAAGCTGTATTTTAAGTAGTTTAGCTTTTTATGAAGTTGGTTTAGCTTGTTGTCCTACTTACATAAAAATAGCAACTTGGTTAGATTCTGATTTACTTCAAATTAATTGGGGGTTTTGTTTTGATAGTTTAACAGTAACAATGTTATTTGTTGTTACTTTTATATCAATGTTAGTTCATATATACTCATTAGAATATATGAAATTAGATCCTCATCTTTCTCGATTTATGAGTTATTTATCTTTATTTACATTTTTTATGTTAATATTAGTTACATCAGATAATTTTGTTCAAATGTTTTTGGGTTGGGAAGGTGTTGGTCTTTGTTCTTATTTGTTAATAAACTTTTGGTTTACCCGTATTCAAGCCAATAAAGCCGCGATTAAAGCAATGTTAATAAATCGTATTGGAGATTTTAGTTTAGCATTGTCTATTTTCGGTATTTTTTTTTATTTTAAATCTGTAGATTATGCTATAGTTTTTGCATTAGCTCCTCAATATTCTTATTATACTTGTTATTCTTTTTTTAATATTAAATTTTATGTTTTAGATCTTTTATGTTTATTACTTTTTATTGGTGCAATGGGAAAATCTGCTCAATTGGGTTTACATACATGGTTACCTGATGCTATGGAAGGACCAACGCCTGTTTCTGCGCTTATTCATGCTGCCACAATGGTTACTGCAGGAGTTTTTCTTTTAGTAAGATGTTCTCCTATGTTAGAATATTCATTAAATATTTTGTTTATAATTAGCATAATTGGTGCAATGACTGCATTTTTTGCTGCAACTACTGCATTAGTTCAAAATGATTTAAAACGGATAATTGCTTATTCTACATGTAGTCAGTTAGGTTATATGATTTTTGCCTGTGGTTTGTCTAATTATTCTATAGCAATATTTCATTTAAGTAATCATGCTTTTTTTAAAGCTCTTCTTTTTTTAGGATCAGGATCTGTAATTCATGCGTTAGGTGATGAACAAGATATACGTAAAATGGGTGGATTACGAAAAATTTTACCTTTTACATATTCAATAATGGTTATAGGATCATTTGCTTTAATGGGTATACCGTTTTTAACTGGTTTTTATTCTAAAGATTTAATTTTAGAAGCTAGTTATTCGGTTTATTCTTATTCCTCACATTTTGCTTACTGGTTAGGTAGTTTATCTGCTTTTTGTACAGCATTTTATTCAATTCGTTTATTGACATTATGTTTTTTATCAGAACCAAATGGTTCTCGTTTTTTAATATTATCCGCATCTGAAAGTAATTGGTTAATAGGATTTGTTTTAGCTGCTTTAGCTTTACCTAGTATTTTTATTGGATATTTGACTAAAGACTTATTTGTAGGTTTAGGTACAAATTTTTGGGGAAATTCTATATTTATTTTACCTCAACAATTAACTGTATTAGACGCAGAGTTTATACCTTTATTTTTTAAGCTTATACCTTTATTTTTAAGTATATCAGGAAGTTTATTATCTTTTTTTGTTTATTTTAATAGTAATTGGAATAAATTATTGTTTTATTTAAAAATCTCAATGTTAGGTCGTAAAATTTATCAATTTTTAAATAAAAAATGGTTATTTGATAAAATTTATAATGAAGTAATAACTCAAAACGTATTATCGTTAAGTTATTATTTTACTTATAAATGGATTGATCGAGGTTTAATTGAAAGTTTAGGTCCATTTGGTTTATCTACGACAATTTTATTTCAAGTTCGTAAAAATCAATTGTGGCAATCTGGTTATATTTATCATTATTCTTTAATTTTTGTTTTAGGTATATTTATTTTCTCTTTAATTTATTTATTTCATTTATTTAGTTTTAAAATTTTTAGTTTGCTTTGTTTATCGGCAATATTAATTAATTCTTTGTAAAAAAATGTTAGAACTTTATTTTTTTATTTTAACTCTTAGCTTATTTTTAGGATTAGGTTTAAATGTTGTAATTTCTCAAAATCCCATATATTCTGTTCTTTATTTAGTACTTTTTTTTATAACAGGATCAAGTTTTTTAGCTTTATTCGGTTTTGATTATTTATCTTTAATATTTATTTTAGTTTATGCCGGAGCCATTGCTGTTTTATTTTTATTTGTGGTAATGATTTTAGATATAAAAATTATAAATAAACCAGGATTTAACGGAATGTTTTTAGTAGTTTTTTCTTTATTTATATTTTTATTTCCTTTATTTTATAATGTTACTCTTTTAATTATAATTTTACAAAAGATTGGTTTTGATTTTTATTTTAATACTTTTGTAATTCAGTTTAATAACATCTGGAATAATTTGGAGTTTCACGATAAATTTTTAGATATTTCTTCCACACATTTTATAAAAAGTTTAAATCAGTATTTATACAATTCTGAATTTTTTATCCAATATAAAATAAATTTTTATAATTTATTTTTAATAATAAAATTTATTTTTTGTCAATACGGTTTTAAAGCTCCAATGTCTAATAACTTGTTAAATCAGTATAATGAAATATTAAATATTGATTATGAGTCATCTGTAAAGAATTTTCAAATTCTTTACAGCGATTTTACTTCCATATTTGTTATTTCGGGTGGTGTTTTGTTAATAGCAATGATTGGTTGCATAAGTTTAGCATTACCTTCTTTTCAAAATAAAAAAAATAAAAATATTAATCGTGAGTTTATAAAAAACTAATTAATAAAAATATTTTTATAAGTATAAAAATATTACCTAAAATTTAAATTTTAGGATGAAGTTAATTTTTTTATGAAAATTTTTATAAATAATCTTATAATTTGGGTTAATAAAAACACAACAGTATTACAAGCTTGCGAAGTTGCAGGCGTAAATATTCCAAGGTTTTGTTATCACGAAAAATTATTTATTGCAGGGAATTGTAGAATGTGTTTAGTTGAAATTAGTAATTCACCTAAAGCACAAGCAGCTTGTGCTTTACCTCTTTTACCAAATATGTCTATATTTACAGATAGTGCTTTAGTTAAAAAAGCTCGTGAAAATGTTGTAGAATTTTTGTTATTAAATCACCCATTAGATTGCCCTATATGTGATCAAGGAGGAGAATGTGATTTACAAGAACACAGTTATCATTTTGGCTCAGATAAAGGGCGTTTTTTTTTTTTTAAAAATTCTGTTATTGATAGCTTTTGGGGTATTTTAGTAAAAACAGTTATGAGACGTTGTATTGTCTGTACTCGTTGTGTTCGTTATTCAAATTTAATTGGAGGCGTTAACGATGTTGGTACTATTAATAGAGGAGGTCAATCGGAAATTAGTATTTTTGTTAATACTTTTTTAAAAACAGAAATTTCAGGGGGTGTTATAGAACTTTGTCCAGTTGGATGGTTTTGAAAAAGTAGCTTAGTAGGAAGAGTGTTGGCTTGTCATGTCAAATGTCGCGGGTTCAAATCCCGTCTTTTTCGTTATATATGTTTTATTTACAAGAATATTATCCAATTTTATTATTTTTATTTGTAAGTTTGTTACTTTCTTTTTTTATTTTTGGTATTTCGTATATGTTAGCCTTTTCAAAACCGGATAGTGAAAAATTATCTGCTTATGAATGTGGATTTGATCCGTATGAAGATGCAAGAAATGCTTTTGACGTGCGTTTTTATTTAGTTGCTATTCTTTTTTTATTGTTTGATATCGAAACAGTTTTTATTTTTCCTTGGGCGATTAGTTTAAATCAATTACCTTCTATAAGTTATTGGTCTATGTTAGATTTTATTTTTGAACTTATTGTTGGTTTTGTTTATGCTTGGAAAATTGGTAGTTTAGAATGGTAATTCATAAAATAGATTTTAATCGGCGAAAAAAGTTTATTTCTTGTGAAATTAAAAATAAAATTTTAAAATCTATTTTGTATAATCAAAAAATAAAAGTTTCAATACGTTGGTGGGCTCAACTTGAAAGATCGAAACTATCAAATAAAAGTAGTATATCTAAAGTACATAACTTTTGTGTTCAAACAAAAAGATCACGATCAATTATACATTTTTATAAATTATCTCGTTTAAGATTACGAAAATTAGCATTAATGGGATTTTTACCTGGTTTGCAAAAAGCTAGTTGGTAATTATAATTAGAGATGTGGCTGAGTGGCTAAAAGCTTTGGTTTGCTAAATCAATCTATATTTTAATTATATAGCGTAGGTTCAAATCCTATCATCTCTTTTTTTTAGATAAGTGGCTGAGTGGTTAAAAGTATCAGTTTTGAAAATTGACGTAGTTAAAGCTACCGTAGGTTCAAATCCTATCTTATCTTATAATTATTTTTGTTTATAGTACCGATAATATAAGAGAACTATTTGCGTTGTAAAGCAGTTTGGTTTAGCTTATTAGGCTCATGCCCTAAAAGACGTAGGTTCAAATCCTATCGACGCTATTATAAAAAGAGTTTTTTATATAATAGTCTTTAAAAAAAATTTAAAGACATCTGTTAAAAATGAGTATGATCCTAGCTCAGAATGAAGGCTATAAGTTTGCTTTAATACATGCAAGTTGAATGAAATTTAATGTTCATAGCGTACGGGTGAGTAATATACAAATATCTACTTTTAACTCTGAAATAATTCTATCTTTGAGAAGAGACAATAGAGAAATATCAGATTAAAAGGAATGTTTTTTCCGGTTAAAAATGATTTTGTAAAGTATTAGGTTGTTGGTAAGTTTGTTCTTATCAAACCGAAGATGCTTAGCTGGTCTGAGAGGACGATCAGCCACATTGGGACTGAGACAAGGCCCAAGTTTCTTTATGAAGGCAGCAGTAGGGAATATTAGACAATGAGCGAAAGCTTGATCTAGCAAAACTTGGTGAAGGATTGAAGGCTTCGGTTGTAAACTTCTTTTTTAGTTAAAGATAATGACATTAAACTAAGAATAAGTCCCGACTAACTTCGTGCCAGCAGTCGCGGTAAAACGGAGGGGGCTAGCCTTATTCAAAATAACTGGGCGTAAAGGGTCCGTAGGTGGTCTTTTGTCTGTTTTTTGTTAAATATTAAAGCTTAACTTTAATACAGCAAAAAAAACATTTAGACTTTGAGTATGATAAAAGAAAAATGGAATGTTTTAATTAGGGGTAAAATCCTTAGAAGTAAAATGGAACATCACGAAGGCGAAAGCAATTTTCTTGTTCAATACTGACATTGAGGGACGAAAGCATGGGGAGCGAACAGGATTTGATACCCTGGTAGTCTATGCTGTCAACTATGAGTGCTAATTCTTAGATTTTTTTAGGAAAGTACAGTCAAGACGTTAAGCATTTCGCCTGAGAAGTACGAGCGCAAGCTTAAAAATCAAAGGAATTGGCGGGGGTCCAAACAAGTGGTGGAGCATGTGGTTTAATGCGATGATACGCGCGTAATCTTACCAGTTCTTGTGAATTTAATAATTTTTTACGGAGACGTTTATTTAATTTTAAAATTCTCAGGTGTTGCATGGCCGTCGTCAGCTCGTGTCGTGAGATGTTAGGTTAATTCCTTAAAACGAGCGAAACCCTTATTTAATTTAAGTAAATTTAACTAAATTAAAAACTGCAAATTTTAAGTTTGAGGAAGGTGAGGATGAAGTCAGGTCTTCATGGCCCTTATGAACTGGGCTACACACGTGCTACAATGGAAAAGACAATGAGTTGTGAAGATGTAAATCAAAACCAATCTTTAAACTTTTTCTTAGTTCGGATTGGGGGCTGTAACTCGCCCCTATGAAGTTGGAATCACTAGTAATCGCGTATCAGGATGTCGCGGTGAATAAGTCACTGGGCCTTGCACACACCGCCCGTCACATCCTGGGAGTAAATTTTACTTAAAGATTGTAAATAGCTTTTATGTATTCAAAAGATTTTATTAAAAAAAGTTTTTAAACCTTTTGAATACATAAAAGCTATTCTTTTTAAAGAAAAATTTGTAACTGGGATGAAGTCGTAACAAGGTAGTCGTAGGGGAACCTGCGTCTGGTATTAATTAATTTAATATATCTAAATTTATACCCGAAACCGTATCGAATTCGAGAGTTCTTTTTTAGATAGCTAAAAATACTGGATTAATCCGGGAATCGTAGTTTAAGGGAATATAACTCAATTGGTAGAGTGTATGCTTTGCAAGTATAAAGTTGAAAGTTCAAATCTTTTTATTTCCAAAAATTTGTTATTATTAATGATTTTAAAAAAAAAAACTAAAAAAAAAAAAACTTTACAACATTTTACAATAAATTTTGGGCCGCAACATCCTGCTGCACATGGAGTTTTAAGATTAATATTAGAACTTAATGGTGAAGTTGTTAAACGAGCAGATCCTCATATAGGTTTATTACATAGAGGTACAGAAAAACTAATTGAAGCTAAAACATATATTCAAGCTTTGCCATATTTTGATCGATTAGATTATGTATCTATGATGTGTCAAGAACATACGTATTCTTTAGCTGTTGAAAATTTGCTTCAAACATCTGTGCCAAAACGAGCACAATATATTCGGGTAATTTTTGCAGAAATTACCCGAATATTAAATCATTTACTAGCGGTTGGTTGCCATGCTATGGATGTAGGTGCTATGACACCTTTTTTATGGGCATTTGAAGAACGAGAAAAACTTATGGAGTTTTACGAAAGAGCAAGTGGTGCTCGTATGCATGCAAGCTATTTTAGACCAGGTGGAGTAAATCAAGATTTACATTTAGGTTTTTTAAATGATATTTATTCTTTTTGTGATCAGTTTAATCAACGTTTAGATGAAATAGAAGAAATGCTAACGTCAAATCCTATATGGAAACTTAGATTAGTTAATATTGGGACTGTTACAGCACGACAAGCTATTGATTGGGGTTTTTCTGGTGTTATGCTTCGAGGGTCAGGTGTAATTTGGGATTTACGTAAAAATCAGCCGTATGACGTATATTCAAATTTAAAATTTAGTATTCCTGTTGGCATTAATGGAGATTGTTTTGATCGTTATACTATTAGAATCCAAGAGATGCGACAATCGCTTAATATTCTTTTTCAATGTTTAAATAAAATACCAAGTGGAAGTATCAAAGTAAACGATTCAAAAATTACACCACCTTCACGCATTGAATTAAAACAAAGTATGGAAGCTTTAATTCATCATTTTAAATTATATACTGAAGGTGTAATAGTTCCTGTAGGAGAAACTTATACAGCAACAGAAGCACCAAAAGGTGAATTTGGTGTATATTTAATTTCTAATGGAACAAATAAACCATATCGTTGCAAAATAAAAGCGCCAGGCTTTGCTCATTTACAAGCATTAAATTTAATGTCTACTTCTCATATGTTAGCAGATGTTGTTACAATTATTGGTACTCAAGATATTGTATTTGGAGAAATAGATCGATAATAATACAAAATATTATATTGCAAAAGATAACGTAACGGTAACGTGTTCGCTTTGGGTGTGAAAAATTATAGGTTCAAATCCTATTCTTTTGATTTGTAAGGAAAACCTTTAAGGATTACCATTAAAATAAA